CTTGATTGAATTGATTGAAAGGTATTCCTATAGCTCCAATAAACAAGGTAAATAGTACCAAAACAAGCATCGGAAATAATATAGTATTATCCGATTCCTGGGGATAGGAAAAAATTCTTTTAGTACCAAAATGATTAATAGTAATAAAAGGACACGTCATCTTTCTTACAGTACCACCAGTTTGATATATTTTCTTCCAAAAAAAACAAAAAAAAGAAGCTCTTTCATTATTATTTTTATTATTTATTGTTAATAAAGGTAATAAACGCATTTTTTTTTTTAAGATTTTTGATCCCTGTTTACCCCATAAAGATATTGAATAGAATGCGCTGTTTTTTTTACCACTATAATTTTGAAAATAAATATTTAAATGCCCTTCAAAAGTAAGTAAATAAACCCGAAACATATAAAATGCAGTTAATCCTGCTGTGGAAAAAGCTATTATTGCGAAAATAGGTGAATACGACCAACTATCATTAAGAATTTCATCTTTGGACCAAAAACAGGCGAGAGGTGGAATACCACAAAGAGAAAGGGTTCCTAATAAAAAAGCAATTTTTGTAATTGGAACATGTTTTGTTAAACCACCCATAAGAACCATATTTTGACTCTTATCCGGAGAATAGCCAACAATACCTTCCATTGAATGAATAATGGATCCAGATCCTAAAAACAACAATGCTTTCGAATAAGCATGAGTAATCAAATGAAATAAAGCGGCTCGATAGGAGCCCATACCTAAAGCTAACATCGTATAACCCAATTGAGACATTGTAGAATAAGCTAAACCTCTCTTAATATCTTTTTGAGCAAAAGCTAAAGTAGCTCCTAATAGTACTGTTATTATACCTATCAAAGCTATTAGCTTCATTATGTAAGGTATAACTACGAAAAGAGGAAGAAGTCGAGCTACAAGAAAAATTCCCGCTGCTACCATGGTAGCAGCATGTATTAGAGCCGAAATAGGGGTAGGTCCTTCCATGGCATCCGGTAACCACACATGAAGGGGGAATTGCGCCGATTTAGCAATTGCACCGGAAAATAATAGGAAAGCGCACAAGGTAACAAATAAAAAATGAACCTCATTATCATTATTATAAATCAAGTTATTGAATATTTCAAACAAATCCTGAAATTCGAAACTGCCTGTTATCCAATAAAGACCTAAAATTCCTAATAATAAACCAAAATCGCCTACACGATTAGTTACGAATGCTTTTTGACAAGCATTGGACACAATAGGTCGTGTGAACCAAAAACCTATTAATAGATAAGAGCACATTCCAACCAATTCCCAAAAGATATAAATTTGGATTAAATTCGAACTGGTAACTAATCCCAGCATTGAAGTATTGAAAAAACTCATATAAACAAAAAATCTCAAATAGCCTTGATCATGAGACATATAACTGTCACTATAAACAAGAACCAAAATTCCAACCGTAGTAATTAATATTAACAAAATAGAAGTAAGTGGGTCAATCAAGTGCCCGAACTCTAAGGAAAAATCATTGTTGATGGTCCAAGACCATACATATTGATAAATGGAACTGCTATTTATTTGCTGAATAAACAGATCGGTCGAAAAAACCATAACTATACTTAACAATAAAACACTGGGAAAAGCCCATATACGGTGAAGCTTTTTTGTTGACACCGGAAAAAGTAGCAGTCCCATTCCTATTAACATAGGGACTGGAAGTGTAACGAAAGATATAATCCATAAATATTGATATGTATGTTCCATAAAAAAAATCTTATTATTTTTAATTAAAAAAAAAATGAATTCTTTCTTGTTTATGATTCATTGACTCTTATCTCTTTTTAATTTTTAAAGAATCAGTCAATCAAAAAAAAAAAAAATGAATTAAGTTTAACTTATTTTATAACTGTCTTGACAATTTTTATTTTTAATCACTATAGAAAATAGAACCTTTGATGCCTTCAATCCAATTTAAAGAAGTACCAGGTAGATAAAAATGTGTAAATTTTGACTGATCTAGTTTAGATCATATGTTTGGGCTGGATAATGTATCAAGGTATATACATTAAATTAGATAAGATTTTTCAATTTTAAAGAATTTTAAAGTCCGGAACAGAACTCGAAACTTTTTTGTTATATTATATGTCCATAAATCAATACCTAATGGAGTTGCTAAACCTTAACACAAATTTTCTACCTAACGAAACCCTAAGGATTAATACAATAAAATAGTTTCAGAAATCCCTTGAATGGAATGTTGAAATTGAAAAAATGAAAAAAAAAAATTCATTTTTTTTTCATTAATTTTAATGTTTCTAAAAAAATATTACATTGAATTAACTCCTTCAAGCTCGCCGATTGAATAAAAAAAGGTTATTATAATTTTGAGCAAGCCGCCATGGTGAAATCGGTAGACACGCTGCTCTTAGGAAGCAGTGCTAGAGCATCTCGGTTCGAGTCCGAGTGGCGGCATAACATTTTTAAATTATCTATTTTTAAATTATCTAATTATTAAAAGGATAGAATAAATCCTATAATGAATTCAATTCCGTATGTAGAATTATGGATAATTAAAGTATTCCCCCCTTTTTTTTATGATATTTTTGACTTTAGAACATATATTAACTCATATATCTTTTTCGGTCGTTTCAATTGTAATTATAATTCATTTTCTAACCTTATTAGTTAATGAATTCGTGGGACTCTATGATTCGTCAGAAAAAGGCATGTTAACTACTTTTTTCTGCCTAACAGGATTACTAATTACTCGTTGGATTTATTCGGGACATTTACCAATAAGTGATTTATATGAATCATTAATATTTCTTTCATGGATTTTCTCTATTATTCATATGGTTCCATATTTTAAAAAACATCAAAATTATTTAAGCACAATAACCGCACCAAGTACTTTTTTTACCCAAGGCTTTGCTACTTGGGGTCTTTTAACCGACATGCATCAATCTAAAATCTTAGTACCTGCTCTCCAATCCCAGTGGTTAATAATGCACGTAAGTATGATGGTATCGGGCTATGCAGCTCTTTTATGTGGATCATTATTGTCAGCAGCACTTCTAGTAATTACATTTCGAAAAGTCATAAGAATTGTTGGTAAAAACAATAATTTATTAAATGATTCATTTCCCGTTGATGAGATCCAATACATGATGGAAAAAAAAAGTATTTTTAAAAATACTTTTTTTCCTTCTTCTAGGAATTATTACAGGTTTCAATTGATTCAACAATTAGATCATTGGGGTTTTCGTATTCTTAGTATAGGGTTTCTTTTTTTAACCATAGGTATTCTTTCAGGAGCAGTCTGGGCTAATGAAGCATGGGGATCATATTGGAATTGGGACCCAAAAGAAACTTGGGCATTTATTACTTGGACCATATTCGCGATTTATTTCCATACTCGAACAAATAAGAATTTGGAAGGTTTAAATTCTGCAATTGTCGCTTCTATCGGTTTTCTTATAATCTGGATATGCTATTTTGGGGTTAATTTATTAGGAATAGGATTACATAGTTATGGTTCATTTACATTAATATCTAATTGAATTGAAGAAAGAGTTTGACAAATATAACCATAGGACAGCTTAACATATATATAAGAAGCTTCAGGTAAGTCGTTGAAAACCTTTTGAATCACTCCATTACTTGAGTGATTCAAAAGGTTCTCGCAAATGCTAAAGATATCTGATTACAATTCCGTTTTTTTTTTTTTTATTTTATAATAACTAATAACTACCTATAAAATTATAATAATTACCTATAAAAAAAAAAATTAGCTATAAAAATAATTAGATAGAATAGCTTCGACCTTGTCAACTGATAATGAGAAAACGAAATCCGGATAAATACCAATACTGATTACAGGCAGAAGGATAGCAATCGAAACAAATAATTCTCGTGGTCCAGAATCAAAAAAATAAGAATTTGTGGCATTAAACAGCTTGTATCCATAGAACATCTGGCGTAACATAGATAATAAATAAATAGGAGTCAATATCGTTCCAACTGCCGTTACAAAAGTAATTAGTATTTTTGGCATTAAAAAATATTTTTTGGCGGTAATTATTCCAAAAAATACTACCAATTCCGCAAAAAAACCGCTCATGCCCGGTAATGCAAGAGAAGCTAATGATAAGATACTGAACATCATGAATATTTTTGGCATTAGGGTAGCCATTCCGCCCATTTCGTCAAGATAAACAAGACGTATTCTATCATAACTTGTTCCTGACAAGAAAAAAAGCGCAGCGCCGATAAATCCATGAGATATTATTTGTAAAATGGCCCCGTTGAGTCCCATATCGCTTATAGAGCAAATTCCTATAATTGTAAAACCCATATGAGATACAGAAGAATAGGCTATTCTTTTTTTTAAATTTTTTTGACCAGAAGATGTTGAAGCTGCATAGATTATTTGTATTGCGCCTACTATTATCAACCAAGAAGAAAATATAGAATGGGCGTGGGATAATAATTCCATATTTATTCGAACCAATCCATATGCTCCCATTTTTAATAAGATTCCAGCTAAAAGCATACAAGTACTGTAATGTGCTTCTCCATGGGTGTCTGGTAACCATGTATGTAAGGGTATAATCGGTGATTTGACAGCAAAAGCAATAAGAAATCCAATATAGAATAGTATTTCCAAGGTCACAGGATATGATTGATTAGCTGATGTTTCAAAATTGAATGTTGGTTCATTGGAAGCATAGAAAGCGATACCTAAGGCCCCCATTAATAAAAAAACAGAACTTCCTGCAGTATACAAAATAAATTTTGTAGCTGAATACAGACGTTGCTTTCCCCCCCACATGGCTAGAAGTAGATAAACAGGAATTAATTCTAACTCCCACATAATGAAAAAAAGTAAAAGATTTTGAGAAGAAAATAATCCTATTTGACCACTATACATTGCTAACATCAAAAAATGAAATAATCGGGAATCCCGAGTAATTGGCCGAGCCGCTAAAGTAGCTAAAGTGGTGATAAATCCGGTCAGTAAAATAGGTCCTAGAGAAAGTCCATCTATTCCTAATCTCCAGTAAAAATCAAAAAAATTAATCCATTTATAAGACTCCGTCAATTGGATTAAGGGATCGTCCAATTGGAAATAATAAGAGAATGCATAGGTCATTAAAAGGAGTTCTAGTACACATATAAATATAGTATACCACCTAATTACCTTATTTCCTCTATGAGGGAAAACGAAAATCAAGAAACCCGCGGATATTGGTAAACCTACAAATATTGTTAACCAAGGAAAAGAATTCGTGGTAAAGACAAGATACACTTGGACAAGAAAAACCCGTACTCGAAAACCTAATCTATTTTTTTTTATTATTATTATTTTTTTGAGTACGGGTTTTTGTCGGTAAACAAAAAATCAAATGTATTCAAGTGGTTTTTTCTGGAAAGTATTAATAAGCTAGACCCATGCTTCGAGTTGTTTCATGCCATAGATAAACTCGAACACTCAAGAAATCAGTTGGACAGGCGGATTCGCATCTCTTACAGCCAACACAGTCTTCTGTTCTTGGAGCAGAAGCAATTTGCTTAGCTTTACACCCGTCCCAAGGTATCATTTCTAATACATCCGTGGGGCAGGCCCGGACACATTGAGTACACCCTATACATGTATCATAGATTTTTACTGAATGTGACATTGGATCTATAATTTTTTTTTTTTTACGTCATAAATTTTCGATCTAGTAAATTTTTTAATGAATCATATATTTAGACACCAGATGAATCAATGATTTATCATAATTTGTCTATTCAATTTCGGATCGACTCATGAGATAGAACCAAGATACTTTAATTTCTTACGTTTTCGTAAACATTATCAGATACGCTATGTATTATAGATGTCAATTCAAATTAATGAATCTAAATATTTTATATGATTAATACTACTTATTCAACAAATTCAATTGATTGATACGGATTGATTTTCTGTTACGATAAATTGACGAAACTATAGCCGGCCCGATAGCTGCTTCAGCGGCTGCGATAGATATAACAAAAATTGATAAAATATTTCCTTTTAATTGTCGACTATCAAAAAAATCAGAAAATGTTACGAAATTTAGATTGACGGCATTCAATATAAGTTCAAGACACATAAGGGCTCTAACCATATTTCGACTCGTGATCAATCCATAGATACCGATAGAAAATAAATAAGCACTCAAACCAAGCACATATTCGAGCATCATCGCCCAACTCCTTATCGATTTCGATTTATTTCAATATGAACAATGAACAACAATTTAACATCAACAGATTAGATTGACTAGAATAAGAATATCACAAGTACAAAACAAAAAAAAAATAGATTGGAATATAGATCGAATAAAAGAATTTATATATGAATAATCTTAAAATAAATGTGATAACATAGAATAAAGTCTGATTTGGATTGCGATTGCCAATTTAAAAGATTTATTACTGACGAGCCGTGGCAATCGCACCTATCAAAGCAACTAAAAGAATTATTGAAATAAATTCAAATGGAAGAAAAAAATCTGTTGATAAATGAATTCCAATTTGTTGACCATTACTTACCAAATCTTGCTCTATAATCTGGTTTGCTCTTGTAGTCCAAATAATCCCATACCATGTTGTATTTGAAATAATAGTAATTAGTAAAACAAAAAGACTTGTACAAATTAGAGAAGTAAGACCATTCCCAACAGTCCAAAGATTGAAATCTTTGTAATATTCTGAACCATTCATGAACATCACAGCAAATAAAATTAAAACATTTATAGCTCCCACATAAATAAGGAGCTGCGCCGCAGCTACAAAATGAGAGTTTGATAAAATATAGAATAAGGATATACAAACAAGAACCAATCCTAATGAAAAGGCAGAAAAAATGGGATTGGTAAGTAATACCACTCCTAGACCTCCTAATATAAGACCTAATCCTAGAAAGACTAAAAGAAAATCATGTATTGGTCCAGGTAAATTCATTGTACGTAAAATAAAAGATAAAAAAATCAAATTCTTTTTTTTTTTTCATGACTTTATTGACCCGACCAGGAAAAACTTATTTAGAATGGGTTCCTAATTGAATTAAATCCTAAAAGGTTTAAATTACTGTAGTACCGCTATCGGACTAATCTCATTCTTTCTCGAAAAAATAAAAATTGACACTTTAATTTTTATTTCTATTTCGAAATAGAAATAATTATGGATAGAATTATGACTATATTAATAGATTTTCAATCCAAATTAAGCTGCGCTGCAATTCTTACCAATCAATCAAATCCAATCGCTAGTTGGGATTTGTAGCTTTTGTAGTTATTGACCAAACAAAATGAAAAAAAAAATATTTCAGACTTTTAGATCAAACCTAAATCTTTGTTTAATGATTAAAAATGACTCTTCAATCAATCTTTAATCAAAGGGGGTTTGCCCATTTTGATTAAAGATTGAGGTGAATTCAAAATTGTTCGAATTGTATAATCGTCAATTACTGACATTGGTAAACGACCTAAAGCAATTTGGTTATAATTCAATTCGTGACGATTATAGGTAGAAAGTTCATATTCTTCAGTCATTGATAAACAATTAGTTGGACAATACTCAACACAGTTGCCACAAAATATACAGATTCCGAAATCAATACTGTAATTAAGCAATCGTTTCTTTCGAATATTAGTTTCCAATTCCCAATCAACAACAGGTAAATCTATAGGACATACACGAACACATACTTCACAAGCAATGCATTTATCAAATTCAAAATGGATTCGACCGCGGAAACGCTCCGATGTGATTAATTTTTCATAAGGATATTGAATAGTTACAGGTAAACGATTTACGTGGGATAAGGTAGTCATGAAACTTTGACCAATGTACCTTGCAGCCCGTATGGTTTGTTGACCATAATTCATGAACCCAGTTACCATAGGGAACATATCGTGAATCTCTATGAATAATTTTATATTTGTTTCTTTATCTTGTTTGAGACAAACTATAAATATAGAAAAGAATTACTTTATAGTGAAAAGAGTTGGGAAGAGGTTGTTAATAATAGATTGCCAAGAGAAATAGGTAAAAGAAATTTCCATCCAAGATTTAATAGTTGGTCCATTCTTAGTCTAGGTAAAGTCCATCTTGTTGTGATAGGAATGAACAAGAACAAATAAGTTTTAACCAATGTAATAAGAATACCCATTGTTGTTCCAAAGACTCTACCTACTTTATTTATTTCAAAATCAAAAAACTCCGGAACGGATATGTACGGAATAGAGATATTCCAACCGCCCAAGTAAAGAACTGCTACAAATAATGAAGAGACTAATAAGTTTAGATAGGAAGCAACATAAAATAAACCAAATTTGATACCCGAATATTCGGTTTGATAACCTGCTACTAATTCTTCTTCTGCTTCTGGTAAATCAAAAGGTAATCTCTCACATTCTGCTAGGGAAGAAATGAAAAAAATGATAAATCCTATAGGTTGACGCCACAAATTCCATCCCCCAAAACCATATTTTGATTGTGCCTCAACTATATCAACTGTACTTGAACTGTTAGATAATCATAGTCGGTGATGACATCACTGTTCCCATCGCTATTACAGAACCATACATGAGATTTTCACCTCATATGGCTCCTCGAAGGCCATAAATAAATCTAAGGGCCAGATCATATTATTTATCTCGATATATTTGTAGGATAAATAGGATCCAAATCTATCGGATGCCCCCCCAATTCCAAAATTTGACCAATGTAATTCTGTCTGTTATAATACTAAAATAAAGTACTTCTGAATTGATCTCATCTTTTAAGAATTTCAATTTTTCTTTCTTGAGCAATAACTTAAATCTTTCAATAAAATACTTCTTGTAGAAATACCAATAAATATTTTAACCTATCATTTTCGATTACGAAAAATAATTAGACAGTCCATTATTTCATGAATTATGACACGAATTCGATTTCTATGAATATCGATATAGGAAAGAAAGAAGAAAAAGGATCTCTTTTTTTTCTTTTTCTATTGTAATTCTATTCTTTTTTTGTTCCTATTCTTCCTTCTGAAAAAAAAAAGGTAAAGGATTAGTTCGTTCCTGATAGTCATTTGTTTAATTGGTGGATAGGAGCGTACTCTGGATCGGAATCATGGGGAGTACTGCCTGATCATTTCTACTAATTTAAAGCCCCAATTAATATTCTTTTATTTTGGATAATTCTATTACTAATCTTTTATGTATCTTGGTGTTCCTAACCATCCACTCATTTTTATTTTTACTCAACTGCTCGGTAGCATTACAGTAATATATATATATAAATGATAGTAAAAACTCACTAAGGTTGATTCTTTGAGCCCGCTTTCAAGCCAGGATGACTAATCAACCAATTTTGGGACAAATGATCTCATCTTCTTATGTTTATTTCTGCTTTACTGTTGTACATAAGAAATGAGTCTCGATTTTTTTTACTGCAAATTTAGAAGCTGTTTTCTTTCACTCATATAACTATCTAATTTAGTTCATCAATTCAAATGATGAATAAAAATAAAGATATATATTCAATTAATTTTACCTTCTTCCTATATAAAGAAAAAGGAAATAGGGAAAAATTTTTGTTTCAACGAATCGCACGTAGAGATATGGATAATACACAGAGAGTTAATGGTATTTCATAACTAATCGATTGAGCGGCAGCTCGTAGACCACCTAAAAAGGAATATTTATTATTTGATCCATATCCTGACATAAGAAGTCCAATGGGAGCAATACTTGAAATGGCAATCCATAAAAAGACGCCGATATTTAGATCTGCTAAAACAAAGTGATAGCCAAAAGGAATTACTGAATAGCTTAATAGCGTTGATATGACTGCTATGGATGGTCCGATACTGAATAAACGAGTATCTCCTCTAGATGGAAAAAGATTTTCTTTGAAAAGTAGTTTTGTTCCATCCGCTAGAGCTTGAAGAACTCCAAAAGGACCGGCATATTCAGGTCCAATACGTTGTTGTATCCCTGCAGAAATTTCTCTTTCTAACCACACAATTACTAATATGCCTATCGTGATTCCCAATACAAGAGTCAAAATAGGGACAAGCATCCATATAATTCCATAGACTTCGTTTAAGGATTTCAATCTGGAAAAAGAATTGATAGCTTGTACTGTTGTTGTATCAATTATCATTTCAACGATCAACTTCCCCCATAATAATATCTATGCTACCTAGTATTGTCATAATATCAGCCAATTTCATTCTTTTAATTAATTGAGGAAGAATTTGCAAATTGATAAAACCCGGCGGGCGAATTTTCCATCTCCAAGGAAAACTACTTTGATCCCCTATTAGAAAAATTCCCAACTCTCCCTTTGGTGCTTCAACTCGAACATAAAGTTCTTGTTTCGGCAATTCAAAGGCGGGAGAAGTTTTTTTACTAATAAATCGATATTCAAAATCATTCCATTCTCGATTCCTTTCTCTATCAAAACTTCGAGTTTCTAAATTTTCATAAGGCCCCCCTGGAATCCCTTCCAAAGCCTGTTGAATAATTTTTACGGATTCCGTCATTTCACCAATTCGGACTAAATAACGAGCTAATGAATCCCCTTCTTTTTGCCACTGGACTCCCCAATCAAATTCGTCATAACACTCATAATGATCAACTTTACGAAGATCCCATCGTACTCCGGAAGCTCGTAGCATTGGTCCTGATAAACCCCAATTTATTGCTTCCTCTGCACTAACAATACCTATTCCTTCAACGCGTTCTAAAAAAATAGGATTTCGCGTAATAAGTTTTTGATATTCAGCAACTCCTGTTAAAAAATAATCGCAGAAATCCAAACATTTATCTAGCCAGCCATGAGGTAGATCAGCTGCTACTCCTCCGATACGAAAATAATTATGCATCATTCTCATACCAGTGGCAGCTTCGAATAAATCATATATTAACTCTCTTTCTCTAAAAATATAGAAGAAAGGGGTCTGCCCACCAATATCTGCCATAAAAGGGCCAAGCCATAAGAGATGAGAAGCTATACGACTCAACTCCAACATAATTACTCTGATATAGCTAGCTCTTTTAGGTACTTGAATATTTCCCAACTGTTCTGGTCCATTTATTGTTATCGCTTCTGTAAACATAGTAGCTAAATAATCCCAACGTGTTACATAAGGCAAATATTGTATAATTGTTCGGTTTTCCGCAATTTTTTCCATCCCTCTGTGTAAATAACCTAATATTGGTTCGCAGTCAATAACATCTTCACCGTCTAGACTAAGGATGAGTCGAAGAACGCCATGCATTGATGGGTGGTGGGGACCCATATTGACTATCATAAAGTCCTTTCTTGTAGCTGGTACATTCATAGGGGGTTCCTCGATTTATTTTTCCATGAATTACTGAAAACGAAAAGAAGTTCATCAAAATTCAAGTTTAAGATCTAATAAATCAAATAATAAAAAAAAAAAAAGACTCTTCAAATTAACGAGTTTTTGATTCCCGAATGTTCAACTGGCTAATTAATTCTTTATAACGTACTCCATTTTTCTTTGCCAAATAAGACAGTAGTCGTTGGCGTTTTCCTAGAATTTTCCGTAAACCTCTTTGAGATAAATAGTCTTTTCTATGTAATTCCAAATGTGAAGTAAGTCTTCGTATCTTATTAGTAAAACTTACTATTTGAAATTCAACGGATCCCTTGTTTTCTTTTTTGTCTTCTTGTGAAATAATTGAAATGAATGAACTTTTTACCATAAAATGAAATCCCCCTCCTCCCGCCTTTTTAAGATAGTTTTATTGATCAGTAATAATAAATAATGGAATGTTAAATAAGAATGTCAGTTTGTTTGAATTTGGTATACACAATAATCTTCAATTCGTTAGGAATTCCTAATTTTGTCAACATTAATCAATCCAATTTTTTTTTATTCGGTTAGAAATACATAAAGAATGGTATATTTCTTCCCTTACAAAAGAAAAAAAAATTATATCTATATCTAAAAATTTAAAACGAAAAATTGGATTGATTCATTTATAGATCAAATTGATACATGATTGAATTCCATGTATCAGAATGGAATATGGGATGTAAAACAATGTATATGGACCTCTCCTTGTTTTCATATATTTCATATACTAGATTAGATATGCTATGGGATATATATGACAAATGGACCTTTACCTAATTTTTAATCGTGGACATATATGTATCCTTATCATACTAAACCGACTAGCATTATTGGTATCAAACCAATAGCGATTTATACAAGCTAAATCTTCTAATCGATAATTGGGCCAAAGAAAAAGTTTTAATTTAATTAGTTTATTTTTATCTCTATCAAAACGTTTGCTTTTATCTATAATGTGAGCGTGGTTTTTTATGTTATTATTATTGATAATTTCTGTATTTATATCATTTCCATTTTTTGAATTGAAAGAAATTAGAATTCTCAATTCTCTACGATGTTTAGAGGATAAAAGATTTTCGGGAACAAGTAAATCATAATTATTTTTGTCTTTATTTCTAGTTAAACTTTGATTTATTACAATAGATTCGGTAAAATTCTTTTTATCAATATAGTTTTTTTTTCTGTATCTTTGATTAATTTGTTGTTTTCTCTTATGAACCAATAAAATATTTATGGTTTGATACATAATAAATTTTCCATCATTTTTTACCGACAGACGGGTTGATTCGATAATCAATATTCCCTTTTTCATCAATTCTGTAAGAGTTAAATCTTTCTGAATCATTAGAATATCTAGGCTCAGTTCTCCCCTTTGAATAGAGGATATAATAATTTCTCGTGGATTTGTCAATCTAAGCAGGAGACAATATATTTTTATATTATTGATTATTTTTTCATTTAAAGAATCATCCCATCTTAATTGAAAGCATAAATACCTTTTTAGCAAGAAATCAAGTTCTGCTTCCGTATTACTTTTGTATTGCTTTTTCTTTCTACGCTCTTTCCTGTCTGATCTTACATAATCTTCTTCAACATCTTTTTCTTGGTTTACTAGAACTGATTCAAGATCTACTTGATCCTCAGACTCTTTTTCTTCATGATTTTGATTCTTTAATTGAATGGATTTTGTTTCATTTGATGATATAGATATAAAAGGATCATTATTTTTCTTTTTGTTGATTTTTTTATTTTCACTAACATTTTTAGTTCCATTAAAATTAAAAAAAAGTAATTTGATTGGTATCACCCATGATTTTATCTTATATGCGTTGCAAAGTATCACAAATTTTGGAAAGAACCAAAATTCTAAATTTGATGTGGGACGATCTAGTATTTCTTCATTCATTCCCATCCAATCAAAAAGGTTTTTTTTTTGTTTGGTTCCGGTATCGATCCAGGATTCAATATCGACTTTCTTTCTAAGACCAAAATGAAGAATTCTCCAATCCAAATATTTTCTATGCGAGCTTTTTTCCGTATCGATAATATCATCTTCTGCTAGATGCTTATTGACAGGGATACCTCCCGACATATCAAATAATTTCCTTTTATCTATTTTGTAATTATAAAAAAGCTCTTGCTTATTATTTAATTGGAATGGTAATTCATAAATAGATGAGTCTTTTTTATCTTCATAATTAATGGATTTATATAATAAAATATTATATCTATAGTATTTTTTAAAATTATCTTTTTGGTTCGATAATGAATCTACTTCAAAATTATTTTGTTTTTCATAATGAATTAATTGGTCTTTGTCATATAAATTCCATTTATTTAAATCTTTATTTTGAATCATATGCTGTTGATTCATTCTATTTCGCCATTTTTGCGATATTAAGCTAGACCATCTGATCTGAGATAAATCGTATTTATATTGATAATTACTTCTTACCCAGTTTTTCCATTCATTCATTACAGAATTTCTAAAATTTGTATCTTTTAATTTGAACTGAAATCTTCCTTGGACTCCAAAATAATCTTTTATTTCATTCTTAAGAAAAAGAGATGCTCCATGATATTGAAGGACAGATCTTAACTTATATAGGTTAATAACTTGGACTTGTGATAATTTGTAAAATACATATGCTTGTGACAAGGAGGTTATGTTATAAAAAATCTTCGAGTTCTTATTAAAATTACTATAATTTAATGCCTTTTTTATAATCGAGATAAAGTGAATTGGTGTATTTTGATTTGTTTTATCAATTCTTTTGTTATTTTCTTTTTTATTATACATATAAATGTATTTATTAATCATTTTTCTTGGTGATTCAAGAAAAAACTGTACATTGATCCTCGGAATATTAATGATAGCTAGAAGGATATCTATATATATCTTTTCAATCAAAATTTTGATAAAAAAATATGATTTACGGACTAATTGAGCATTGTTTCTTTTTAATATCTGTAAAATATTTTTTGATGATTTTAATTTTAATCTTTTAGCATTATAACTTAGTTTGTTAGGACTAATATTTCTTTCTGAGATTAGAAATCGTTTTTTCTTTTCTTTTGTAATTTTTTCTATTTGATTTCTTATTGTCTTTGTTCTGGCATTCAGATCTTTCATTTTTTTTTCTGTCAGTGAATAGTTTATCCAATCCATAGATCGAATTGAAGTGGAAAATTTATGAATAGTCCGATTATTGATTGGTGAATTTTTTTCGTTTTTAGTTTCATTTAATTCATATACTTCTCTAAATCCAAATAATAGAATTGGATTTCTTTTTGATTTTGAAAATTTATTTATTATTTCTTTTAGAAATAGAATACCTTTGATGAACCAGTTTTTTGTTTCTTTCGGTAAATGTAGAAATAGTTTTCTTTTTTCTTTTAAAATTGTTAGAGTTAGAAAACCATTTTTTTTCAACTTTCTAATTTTTTTTTTTAATTTTTTAAAAATAGGTTCAAAAAGTGAAAGCTCTTTTCGGGGAGAACCAAAAGGAAGTTCAGCTTCCATTCCCCAAACTGTTAAAAAACAAAAATCATTTTTTTGTCTTTTCTTTTTTATTGGATCTTTAGAAAGGAATTTAAACTTAGA